AATTTTCTATCGACAGCCTCTAGAAAAAAAGACTCCCTTCGATATCTGTATAACATGGGGTTTACATATAGTTATATATATTGTTATAATGGAAATTGAGAATTATGTATAAATTTTGATTTTTTATATCATAAAGAAAACATAAATTAAGATTCAAATCCAACTAAAAAAAATTCTTGAATTCACAGTTAGCAGCTAATAGTTAATGGTTCAAATTTCTCATAAATTTTGGCTTTTGTGACTGACAATCCACACTTTCTTTTTCATTTTAAATAGAAAAGGAGGAGGGTTTCTTTTAGGAAAGGCATGAAGGAAAACAGAATGAAAAATACAAGTTACCCAAACCAAAAGAACTAAAAAAGGTAAAAATTGCATCTAGATTGTATCCTTTTGGCGACATGGCCGAGTGGTAAGGCGGGGGACTGCAAATCCTTTGTCCCCAGTTCAAATCTGGGTGTCGCCTGATCAACAAAATACTAAAAATCCCCTATTCTCTTCTGCAGATCTAACTCTTTTGCTAATAGAAAAAACTGGCTCAATGAGTCCCCAGCAGAAGCAGAGGAAAAGGACTTTTTTTATACTTGTTCAAGCATCAGGTATAGGGTTTTTGTAAAAAATGGTAAATCCCTGAATTCCTGATAAAGAAAGATTATAGTGAGGAAACGGGCGGAATTTTGATCCGGACTCACGAGAGTCTCTGAGTGCTCAGGCATTGAATCAATATTCTATTGAATAGATAATTGGAATTTTTTATAAATAGAGATTTCGTTGATTAGTTCATCAATAGTGTTGGGTCAGAATCCCTTTTTGACTCTGCGCCATTGATTCCACTATTATTAGTGAGCAATAATAGAAAAATTCCTTCATATTCATAGAAATAGAGGACATAATTCACATGGATATAGTAAGTCTCGCTTGGGCTGGTTTAATGGTAGTCTTTACATTTTCTCTTTCACTCGTAGTATGGGGAAGAAGTGGACTCTAGAAATACTATTAGTTGAGGAATAAAACTTTATCAATTGTTTTATAGATCATTCTGAAAAGGGTTTTTAACCATTTTTTTATTTAAAATAAAAATAGATTCATTTCGAAAGTCCGTTGAATTCTAGTGGAATTAATATGTTATATAAAGAATACTCTTTCAATCAAAGAAATATTTCAATCATTCCCACGAATTCTTTAGTATTTTATACACTCCAATAAAATTCTGAGAAAGTATGGTAGAAAGAAAGATTCATATCTTTCTTTCTACCATATACTATCAGATCGCATAGACTACTGCCGATTCTAGTCCGCGCATTTCAGTTAAGACGCGGAATTTGAATCCTTTTCGTCAGAAGTCAAGTTTCGTTCAAATTTATTAATCATTTTTACTTTGATTTTGACTAATTGTTTTTACGTAAATGATAAGTAGAAAAGCAGTAGGCACGAGAACGAACAATGCAGTAGCAATAAATGCAAGAATATTTACTTCCATAATATAATAGTTTTTTTATTTGAATTTTATTTCACAATAACTCGAGATTTAATCCCATACAGATGATAAATCTTTTGCCTGTAAATTCAATGGATGAATTCCCTCTTGAGGGAATTGAATCGAATCAATATCATAAATAACAATATCTGAGCTATGAAATCAACTCATTGTCAAGAATTGTATACCATAGGAAAATCTTTTATCTACACCGAATCAAATCAAAAGCGGGATTCCTGATCCAATCAAGAATTTTTTATTTCCTGTTCCGTTCTTTTTTTTTCGATAACCTACCCTACGCCTTTCTTCTATCATTATCCGATGAAGTATCATCGGACGGCCCTTCCACTTCCATTAGACCAAAACCCAAATAAACAATAGAGCTAAAATGGAAAAAGAAAGCGGTTAAGTTCTAAACTCTTTTTTTTAATGATCTAATTTTCTTTGAAGACAAAGACGTGTGGTAAAGATGAATCCGTGTAAAAAGTATTTAATATTCTATTTTTAATATTCTATTATATTAATAGTAGCATTTTCGATGTTGATGGGACTCCGAAAATACAAGAAATCAAAAATGGAGAGGAATTTTTATTTATTCCTTCACTAATTCATCCCTTCTCGAAGAAAAGTGCTATTGTGGGACGATCTTTATCTTTCTTTTATCCTCTTTCCTAAGATTTTTATATTAGGACTAGGGCACATATATCAAAAGTTCAGTGTGCAATTTGAATAAAATTTTCAAATTCAAATTAGGAAATTTCCTAATTGAAGTTACCCAAAATAAGAACTAAAACCCGAGATAATGACATTCGGAAACGTAGTTCAGGGAGGAATTAGATTCCCTTTATTTTGATTTTGGGTCATATAAAAAAAGAAATTCTATTTGTGTATGTGCTACTAAGAACCCTGTGGTACTCTCTTCTCTGTCCATATTCTATTATATTATGTATGAACAATCGAAAAATAAGACCAATCTATCTTGGAATCCTGAATATAATGCTACCAACAATTGTACTAATTCAAATA